TTTCGTGGGGGGGATTTACAATTTAATGAGATTCTGAAAGGAGGGTTCATTTTATTTAAATTAAATAACTAAAGTTTTCTCTTTTGCTGAAGAAGTTTTGATAGCTACGGATCACAAAAAACACTAAAATCATAACAGAAAAATGCATTGTGGAAAAATAGATAGTTTCTTTTTTAGTTCCTAAAATGAAACTAAAATTCAAATAGAAAAATAAAAAGAATGTAAATAGTCTTTCTTCTTTTTGTTGTTGCTTGAATATTTTATATTCAATTGAATATAATAAATAACAAGCATTTTTGTTTTCAAATCAAATAAATCATTATTTATCTATAATTCGTTGGAACAAAAAAAGGGGCCCGGCTAGGTACTGACCAGGCCAGGCCATCAGAATAAGAAGGGACTTTCGAACAAAATCAACACAAAGATGTCTTCTTTTTTTTTTCTTTATTTTTATTTTTTTTATTTATAGGCTCGTTCGAGCCCTTCCTTTATCTAATCTAAAAGAAATTCCTGATTTGTATATCTCTATAGAATAGAGAAAGAAAGACTCCTTACATTAATTATGTGTAATGTAGTAATTCTCTTTTTCAATTGGGAGAGATGGCTGAGTGGACTAAAGCGTCGGATTGCTAATCCGTTGTACGAGTTATTCGTACCGAGGGTTCGAATCCCTCTCTTTCCGGTTCCGTTGATGACTTGATTTATTTATTTAATTTTCAAATTTTTGAAATCTTAGTTAAACGTGTGGAATAGATAAAATCCTAAGAAAATTTGAAAATTAACCAAGGAAAAACTCTTTTGATTTTATTCTTCACGTCCAGGATTACGTCCTGGATCATTAGATAGGAATCCAAAGATGAAGAGAGAAACAAAAAATATCACTACGGTATAAACGAAGAGTTTCAGAGTAAGCATTACACAATCTCCAAGATGATTTTTTTGGAAAAAAAAAAGAGAATAGATCTTCCATTTTTCTAACACATGTCCTATTTTGACACCAAGAAATGAGGTTTTTCTAGAAATAGAAATGAATTGTCAGAAATTTATTTGGAATAAGAGTTTTTCATTAACAAAAATTTCTTTCATATCCAAATTCGATATTGTGGGAGACCCTAATATAATTAATATAATAGGGTTAGGGTCTTTCACTGGAAAAGGGTCAAAAAAAGGAGGAAATGGGGTAAGCCGGATTTATGGCGACTATCCAAGAATTTCAATGTGTGAATCGAGGATTCAGACTCTAAAACTTATCTGATTTTATCAATTGTTAGATAATTTTTTCTCGAAGAAATCATGAATCTTCTAGGATATTATTAAGGATCTCATCGAAAACTTACAGCAGCTTGCCAAACAAAGGCTAAGAGAAAAAAAAACACAGGTATGACTGGCATAACATCTACGATTGGATTCAAAAAAGCATAGGCTTCGGGCAATTTGCCGAAGAAAAAACTACTCGAATAAAGGGCAGAATTAAGACAAATACAGATCAAACTAAAGATATTAAGCATAACAGACATTTTGTTCTTGGAGATAATTGCATTTTGATTGAGTTATTGATATAAGGAAAAAGGAAGAAAGGAAGTAAGGTATACAAAAAATCCTTCTTTTTCTTTGAACCCACCCAATCAAAAATCCTCCAATTCTCAAAGGAGAATAGAAGAAATCATACTTTCATACAATATCTTAATTGAATTATATGTAATGATCAATAAATTAAGTTGAATTCTATATCTATATGGATTAAAATCCTAGTAATAATCTATTCTATAGATATTTGGACTGGAGTTGACAAACAACCAATAACAATATTATTGTTTCTTAGTGTAGATTAGAAATTGATAATGGGGCGTGGCCAAGTGGTAAGGCAACGGGTTTTGGTCCCGCTATTCGGAGGTTCGAATCCTTCCGTCCCAGAGCCATATCCATTTTTTTATAATTTTAGAATAAAGATTGTTTTCTTGAACAACTTTCTGTTTAAAGTCTAATTTTAGATGGAATGTGATTCTTTTATATCTTATATGAATCATATCTTTTTTCACAAACTGAACTGAATCGAGTTCAAATGACACGCATCTGGACCTGAATCTATTTTTTATCAGGTAAGATGAGAACATGGATCAAAACAAAAGAGTTTGAATTCAAAAAAGTTGGGTGGGCTTTTCATCATATGTTCATTCCCTTTGATATTTAGGGAAGTTAGTTACTTGGAAAAACTTTCCATCCCATATCTATTTGAATTTTCAACGATGGATGTATTTTGAATCGAGATGCAAAAGAATCTATATTCCCTATCTCTTATATTTATCCCGTAAATGAGGGAAGTAATTAGATTTTTCTCGAGATCTCTGAATTCGAAACAAGAGCGAGTTCTTGATACTAATTAAATTCAATCAATAGGACTAAGTCTCTTAGTGGGTTAGACTAAAGCTTGACTAAATTTGGACTTATTGTTTGTCTTTGTAACTAGACAAGTCATTTCCCATACCGGATCAGGATTCCTTTTTTTTTGCTCTATCATTCCCATAGAAAGAATAGGGGAGTGGATAGGAGATAATCAGTATTAATTTAAATATCTGTATCTGTCCAAATCTCATTAACAAATGATCAAATAACATATTTATATATGTTTATATCTTATGGAATCGATGTATTTTCTTTGAATCTCGTTTTTTTATTTTATTTAGGTATTTTTTTTGTTTGGCTATAATGAAGAATTGTAAATCTATGTAACGATTGGATTGAGGCAGGGGTGATTTATCCTATCCCTTTTAGTTACTTTATGACAAGATTCGATTATTGAAATATTACTCAACCCCATGTTAAACAAAATGCATATAAAATGAGGAAATGTTTAGCTTATATGTATCGTTCTATTTCAATGACAATAGTCTTTCGGTTTTTGTGAAAAAGGTTTGGGATCCCTTAAATTTTTTAAACTAAAATTAGTTAAATTAAGTATTATAGAATATCTATAACAGTGACAATTGTTCAGTCTATCTGATAGATACGAAAACCCCTCTCGATTTTTTCGATTTGGATTTTCGCAATCAGATGAAAAGAATAAAGATTCAAATCTTACCTTACATCAGTTTTTTTATCCATCTCATGAAAAAAAATGGGATTTCTTTCTTCTTTTCTGTGATCTATTTATCTTTTTGAAATCAGTGATGGGTCAATTAAAAAAAAAAGACTTATCTTTTAATGATGTCTAAATAGGAACCTTTTTCCATTCAAAATAGTTTTAATAAAAATTTGGAATGATTCCTTGTAAGTTGAATCTTTGGTACTCAAAAAGTAGGAAATAGGTCAATCTATCCTATTGAGTCACTTGAAGTAGCAGACTCAAAAAGAACTTATTTATTCGTTTATCTATTTCTATTTCTTTATATATGTTAAAGATGGTGTCTTGCTAAGACTTCTTCAGAAAAATCTTTACACATATCATATATAGAAGAAAAAGTATAGATTACGCGATGTCTATGTACAACTGAACCAATGACTATTCATGATTCCATGATTGAATCAATTCCATACCGGTTCCAAATTAGAGGAATGTTATGGTAAAACTTCGTTTGAAACGATGTGGTAGAAAGCAACGTGCGACTTGAAGGACAGATCCGTTGTGGATTTTTACATCCGCTATTTTCTATTTATATAGGAATGAAGGTGCTCTTGGCTCGACATCGTTTGTTCTGTTCCACTCGAACCCTTCGTTTTTCGCTTTTTGTTGGGTTGTAAATAGTCCACGATGGAGCTCGAGTGGAAAGGATTAATTCATTTCTCGGGGGCAAGGATCTAGGGTTAATGCCAATCAATAAATTGGAACAACTTCGTAAATATATCTTCGAGATAGAAATGGAAAGGATCCAATTTGAGCAAGTTTCCAATTCAAAAGCAAAACCTGTTGGAATTGATCAAACGTTTTCGATCCAAAGTGTATCACGCGGGAATCAACTGTCCGTAGGATTCTTTGATAGAAAGAGAAATCACAAAAAAGGGTATGTTGCTGCCATTTTGAAAGGATTAAGAAGCACCGAAGTAATGTCTAAACCCAATGATTTAAAACAAAGATAAAGGATCCCAGAACAAGGAAACACCCTTTTAATTGTCTCGATAGTCTCAATAACTGGATCAGACTGAAGAATCAAAATAGAATTTTAAACGAGACAAACAAAAGGGGGTAAAGACCACTCAATAAATGAAATTTATTAAAGATTTTTTCCTTATAAGCTATTTGAGAGTTATCCAACTTGAGTTATGAGTACGAATGGTTTCTTTTTCATTTTCAGGAAGGAAGAAGAAAAAAAAAAGACTTAAATCATAGTCTAATTGATTTTATAGGCTCATTTGTCATTTATTAGAATTCCATACATAGACAAAACTTCGAATCAAATCATTTTTTCTCGAGCCGTACGAGGAGAAAACTTCCTATACGTTTCTAGGGGGGGTATTGTTCATCTACATCTATCCCAATGAGCCGTCTATCGAATCGTTGCAATTGATGTTCGATCCCGAAGAGAAGGAAAAGATCTTCGAAAAGTGGGTTTTTATGATCCACTGAAGAATCAAACTTATTTAAATGTTCCTGCTATTCTATATTTCCTTGAAAAGGGTGCTCAACCTACAGGAACTGTTCAGGATATTTTAAAGAAGGCAGAAGTTTTTAAGGAACTTCGACCTAATCAAACGAAATTCAATTAAAGAAATACCAAGGGGGGGTAGTGATTTGTATCTAACTTTGTATAACTTTTCTCTACTATTTTTTTATTTCCCCCCTTAATCCTGCTTTATTCGTATCTATTTCTCATTGCTTCTGTCGAATTCCATGGTCGATAACAACAAAACCTTAGTTTATTGATCATATAAATCTCAAATTCGGACATTTCATTTCTTTCAATTATGTGGTTTTCGTTGGAATTTGACTAACCAACAAGGAATCCAGTTTGTTTATTCCACTTAGATTGATGAAATACATTAAAAATCCGATATTTTTTTTTCCA